TCGGACTTGATTAATAACTCTTTGCTGTTCAAACTGAATAGTTTCGTTTTTGTAATTTTCTAATTGTTCTAAAGTCTTATAACTTGAATTAATTAAATTCAATTTTTCTTTTTCTATCTCAGAGTATCCATTCGCTAGAAACCGATCTGCTTCAATTTGCACTTTCCGTAAGCGAGCCCGTACTTTTTCCAGCTGTTCAATGGCTCCCCCACGCAGTTCTTCTGAATTTCGAATAGTATTCAAGATCCTCTGTTTACGATTATCTAATAAATCGCTTAATGAAAGTAGATTATATTTACATACATGTCATAACTTCCATAACCCCTTCCCGAACCAAACATGAACCTTTCAATTCATTTGGCTCTCACGCTCAAGTACTTAGAAAAAATTCTCATATCTTTTTATATAATGTAATGAGCCTATCCCCTCTTTTTTGTTCATACTAAAAAATATATAAACTAGCGCCAGATAAAAACATTTAGAGGACTCTTCTGACAAAAAATAGGTAATTGTCAACAAAGTTGTTTCTTTTGTTTCTAAAAAAAAAAAAAAAAATTTCCTACTTATACATAACACATAGGTCGTCGCTTCAGCATTGGATAAAAGGGGACGAAATGCCCTCTTTTACAATAAGTTCCAATAAGTCGTTCAAATCATTTTTTTTATCAATAGGGGTGTTCTCTATCAATAAAATAGTCATTTTGAACCATCTCTATATTAACATATTTGGTAGAAAGAGTACCACGCTGCATCTAGACTTCAAAAAGTTTGCTTTAACCATATGTAAGGGTCCCGCGTTATTGGTTGATAGAGAATCAAGGTGGGTTTTACCAATGAATTGAATCACGAAATGCTATGTTTCTTCCATAAAACATAAAATTTCTTAATTTATATTTAGTCCGAAGTAATTCGCGCAATCATGCACCTTTCTTTTATTTCCTCGTTAGAACAAAAAGGGTACAGCTGGTTGGATCCCGCCGATTCTTAAAATAAACAACTCGCACACACTCCCTTTCCAAAAAAGATCAATACACCAAGCACTACACTTAGATTTATTATATTTGTTGATAAAATATCGGTATTAAACCCGAAACTCCCAGCGGATGGCCAGTAGCCCCAAGAAAGGCAAGAATCGGTTACATTTTTCATATCATCTCCTCATATGGATAGACTAACTAGATCGACAAAAAAATTGACTAGAGTTATTTTTGTATCACTTCGCACTTCTTTTCTATTTAGTCCTTTCTTTTTCCTATTGGGAAATTGTGAAATGGATTTGATTTGTGTGAACTATCCCCCCGTTTCAAGGCTTAGTTTCTCGTGTAGTAGGAACGGGAAGGATAAAAGCGAGGCGGGATACTAATTCCTCATCCACAAATCCGACCTTCCCGTAGGTTTTTTGATTTTGTCAACGACTACGTAATTCTAGGACTGAAATCTGGAACTGAAATCTTAATATAATATAATTTGAAAAATCAAACGACAAGTCCAAGGCAATAAGTATATATTTTAAATTTCTAATATTACTAATATTAAACAAAAGGATTTGCAAACAAAAGGGCTAATGCTACAACCAGTCCATAAATTGTTAAAGCTTCCATAAAAGCTAGACTAAGCAATAGAGTACCTCGTATTTTGCCCTCTGCCTCAGGCTGTCTCGCGATACCCTCTACAGCTTGACCCGCGGCAGTTCCTTGACCAACCCCCGGTCCAATAGAAGCAAGTCCTACAGCCAACCCAGCAGCAATAACAGAAGCGGCAGAAATTAGTGGATTCATGATAAGTTCCTCGTATCAAAAAAAGAAATAGTTAATGATACAACCACCCAACGAATTATGACTTAATTGTTACGTCGTAGGATTCATTCAGTAGAAGTAACTAAGAACTTCTAGTTGAAATAATAGTATTAGTGAATCATCAGAACTACTTCGATATCTCCTTTTTAGTTTATATCGGCAAAGTCTTTTGGAATCCATATTACTTTTGCTCTTCTGTTTCTTGGTTCCGAACTGGTATTTGAATTCTTACATATTTTTGTAATTTCATCGGTTTTTTCATTCAATTCACAGTAACAAGGAAACGGAAACTAAAGGACTTCTATTGCTGAAAATGAGAGGAGTAGGTCAAAGGAATCTATCTTTAATTCATATATACCCATACCCAGTCAATATCTAATATCACATATACATGTCTTTCTTCCATAAGCGCAAACCAACGGTTTATCTTCGATTCAATAGGATAGGATTTGAGAATAAATTCTTGAAATATCTCCAAGAGTTGACTTTTTTTAGCTATTCAAATTCTATATAACTACTTCCTTTGAACCAACCCTTTTTTATGAATTTCCTTTTTGTTTATTGTTTATCATTATTTCAACGGATCCAATTTAACTACACAAATTGATTAGTCCAAATCATTGCATAGAAATATCATTCTTATTTTGATTTATGTTCATAAAATTTGTTAGTTATTATCTTACTATTATTATTTTTCTTTTTTACTAGTTTTGTTTGTCCAATCCGTGAATAAAATCAACTAAAACGGGAATTCTTCGCTCTTTTCTCCTTTTTCACATATCCTACACATACACTCCAAGCATTCTATTTTGTATTCTATTATTTCAACCAATTAAAATAATAGAATAAGAACTAATAAAATAAATTAAAATAAATGGGGTAGAAATAGAATATTTGTTGAGGGGGGGTATGCTAGTAAGTGGACGGAAGATACCTTTAGGAAAAAAATATTTTTTGCCTCTTTCCCTTTTTTTGCAACGCTCTAATATCCTAATATCTAATGTTGTATATTCCTTAAGTAAATTGTCGTGCGATAAACGTCTATTGTTATTTATTGTTTTGAAAAAAAACTATTTCAATGATGGCCCTCCATGGATTCACCTATATAAGCCGCAGCTAGGGTTGCAAAAATAAGAGCTTGAATACCACTTGTAAATAATCCAAGGAACATAACAGGTATAGGAACCACTGAAGGGACTAAAGAAACAAGAACAACAACGACTAATTCATCAGCTAAGATATTCCCGAAAAGTCGAAAACTAAGCGATAAAGGTTTTGTAAAATCTTCTAAGATGTTAATCGGTAAAAGGATTGGAGTTGGTTGAATATATTTCCCGAAATATCCTAATCCTTTTTTTGTAAGACCCGCATAGAAATATGCCACTGACGTGAGTAAAGCCAAAGCAACAGTAGTATTTATATCATTCGTGGGTGCAGCTAACTCTCCATGAGGTAATTCTATGACTTTCCAAGGGAAAAGAGCTCCTGACCAATTAGAAACAAAAATAAATAGAAACATAGTTCCAATAAAAGGAACCCACGGACCATATTCTTCTCCAATTTGAGTTTTACTGACATCTCTAATAAATTCAAGAACATATTCGAAGAAATTTTGACTCCCATTCGGAATGGTTTGTGGGTTGCGAACAGCTATAGTGGCCGACACTAATAAGATAGCAATTACAACCCAAGAAGTCATAAGTACTTGGCCATGGACTTGGAAACTACCTATTTGCCAATAGAAATGTTGGCCTACTTCCACACCAGATACATCATACAAGCCTTTTAATGTTAGTGTGTTTACTAGAACATTCATATTATCCTTACCCCCTTTAAAATAAAAATCAAAAATTTACTTTTGATTCAACCATCTCTTTGCCTACTTGAATTAGATATTTTGAATACCAACTAAGATTACTATTCTAAGATTACTATTTTGAATAGTAACTAATCACACAATACCCCGGCTATTCTTATTTTTTTTATTCAGAAATAGTAATCGACTCAAAAATATATGGGATTTGTGAAATAAGTTATTTTTCATATTATTAATCAAGGATTTCTTATATAGCTAAAATGCCCTTCACAAATTGCGACTACTAATTTGTTAAGAATTAATCGGATTGAAGATATAGCATCATCATTCGCTGGAATTGAGATATCTGCTAGATTGGGGTCACAATTTGTATCAATTAAACAAATTGTTGGAATTCCCAAAGCGATACATTCTCGTAGAGCTGTATATTCTTCGTGCTGATCGACGATTATTACAATATCGGGTAAACCTGCCATATATTTAATCCCGCCCAGATATGTTTGCAAACGAGATAATTGTCTTTTGAACACGGCTGCATCTCTTTTTGGAAGGCAGCTAAGTCTCCCTGTTTTTTGTTCCATTCTCAAGTCCCTGAACTTATGAAGTCTCGTTTCTGTAGTAGACCAATTCGTTAACATACCGCCGAGCCATTTTTTATTAACATAATGACACCGAGCCCGTATTGCAGCCCATGCTACTGAATCAGCTGCTTTATTTTTGGTACCGACAATTAAGAATTGTTTTCCTCTACTTGCTGCTTCAAAAACCAAATCACAAGCTTCTGATAAAAAACGAGCAGTTCGAGTTAGATTTGTAATATGAATACCCTTACGCTTTGCAGAAATATAAGGTCCCATTTTAGGATTCCATTTCCTAGTACCATGACCAAAATGAACCCCCGCCCCCATCATCTGTTCTAAATTGATGTTCCAATATCTTCTTATCATTTCTCCCCCACCCCCCCCCTTTTTTTTTAAGAGACGGGGAACCCTGAACTGAAATAAAAGATTGTTCCCATGGAACCTTCCGCTCTATTATTTTCTATATTTTCTAGACATTTCTCTTTTTTTTTATTAAATCAAATGACTGCACCAAATCAAAGAAAGTAGTGAAAGGAATTAAATCCCTTATTAGCAATCATGAAATCCAATAAATGATTGTTCTGGTGTATCGTGGAAATTCTTTGATTATCCCCCTTCAAAAAATTTTCTGTGGTAAAACAAGATATCTCTCATTTCTCCAGCAAATCGATTTTTTTTTGTTTCAAAAGGAATCTTGTTGTATTGTTTTGAAGGGTGCACGAATCCTTTGAATCCGGTCCCGCCAGGTATCATCCCCCCCAAAACAACGTTCTCTTTCAAACCTTTCAACCAATCGGTACGCCCTCGTAGAGCTGCTTTTGCTAAAACTCGAGCAGTTTCTTGAAAACTCGCTTCCGATATGAAGCTTTGAGTATTGAGAGATGCTCTTGTTATTCCCAATAAGATTGCTCGGTAACAAATCGTTTCTTCCAAAGCGCGTCCCATTCGTTCGGCTCGCAACAATCCAATTAGTTCTCCAGGTGAAAAAACGTTAGACATTCCGTCTTCAGAAACCAACACTTTTGATGTTATTTGACGTACAATAATCTCTACATGCCTATTATGAATCTGCACCCCCTGGGATCGATAAACCTTTTGGATCTTATTAACCAAAGAGATACGACTTTGCACTATAGTTAGCTCAGCACCAACCAAGAATCCCCAAGGAATTCCAAGAACTCTTGTTATACATTTGTTCCAACCTTCAATCCTGTTTTCGAGATTTATTGATATTGAATCAATTGAGCGCACTTCTAACACCTGTTCCACTTTTGGAAGACCTTGCGTTATATCACCCGATCTCGATTTTTCATATATAAATGTAACTAATGTATCTCCTTCGTAAAAAATTTCCCCATAATGGCCATGAACAGTTGCTCCTGGGGCGGCCAAATAAGGCTTAGCTGATCGTATTACTACAGAATCACCTTGAACAAATATAACTTGACCAGATTTTTGGTGCGGTCTATTTTTGACTATACACACATTTTGACAAATAAACTGTCCAAGACTTATTATTAGAGAGGTCTCTTTGCAACAACTGTGACGGATAAAATACCAACTCAAACGGAATGGGTTGAAAATAATGTTACTGCCCGGATCGGTAGTATAAATTCGACCGCTTTCATCCATTGAATAATATTTAATTGCTTGAAAAGTCTGTTTGAAACTGTCAAGTTGCAAATAGTTTGTTAACAAGATCTGATTATGAGTTTTTAAAAGGTAAAATAAATAAAAATGATCAATTGAAGGAGATGAGCCTAAAGGTCCCAATGACTCCCGAATTTCAATTAGTAAATCCTTTTGAATGGATTCTTTTATTACATTGTGATAGTTTACGCGTTTGAATGGGCCCATTCGAGAACACTTGGATGATAACAAAATTATCAATGATTGAAATTGCTTATTTCTATTCAACAACGTATGAATAGTTCCTTGATTTGGTGGGTTAAGGAATTGTTGAATCCTTGCCTTGGAATAAATGGAAGAAAATGGATTGCTGTGGGTGCAATCTGCTCCATTATCCGAGAGCAATCCTGAAACAGAGGAATCATTTCTTTTTCCGATATACGAAATAGGAGATTTTGCCAAATCAATTCTTAAGAAATGCCGAATTAAATCGTTTGTTCTTAGTTCAACAAAAGAAGCACGGGCTTCGTCGTTATAAGAGCTTTTGTTATCTTGTTCCCAATTCAACACTAAACAAGTCCGAACTAATTGAATACTTGTATCTGAAATTCCTCTAATTGGGTTGCCCTTTCTAGAAAGGATATAATTGACAACGCGAAGTTGCACATTATCACTTTCCTGCAAAATATCAGGAGGGAAAATTTCTGCGAAATTTAGGCCATCCATTATGTCATATGTGACGACAGGTCGAACCAAAACAAAATACTTTTTTTTGCTAGATGTAATCCGTTGGACATAGATCCAATTTGTCAATTTTTTGGATTCCTTGGAATTTACCTTCCCCCTTCCTGGTGGGATCAAAACGCCGCTATACCGGGATATTTTATCGGTATCCCTGGGAAAATGGATATCTCCAGAAAATATTTTAAGTTCAATTCTGTTTTTTTTTCTCTCCACCCGTACCAACCCGCCTACTCGGCTTCTTAGATTTAAGGTAATTTGTGTATCTACTCCAACGATACTATTGTTACGTACCATTATGAAAGAAGATCCAGATAAGATATGCATTTCCTCGGGAAAAAAAAAAAACCGATCCACTTTCATTTGGATTTGGTTTTTTGGCATAAATTCCTTGACTCCTCGATACTCAATCAAATCTTCCTTTTTAAGGATTGAATCCATTTCGATATTCCCATATCCATATTTAGTAATCCCCGAACGCTTTCTTCTATATCTAGGATCATCAAAATAAGAAAGAATACTTTTTCCATGTAAAATAACATTTAGTAGGGGGATTTCAAGCGAGATACTCGGGGGGGGCGTTAGTCTGTTCTGGCCTCCTTGAATTGATTGGAGTAAAATGAGAAATCCATTTCTGCGCCTCTTTGACAATAAATCAGAATTCTCGTGGAGAATGACCGGATTTATTAGATTACAATAAAAATCCGAACAAAATAGGTGGTATCTCGGCCGGTGTTTAGTTACAGAGAGGTTAGAAGTATACCTTCGCTTGACAGAAAGAGAATGCACGTTCAGTTGATCTTGATCTTTGTGAAGCGAAAGGGAGACTCGACTGGGTCTGCACGGACCTCCTAATAATATCCATAAATGACTTGTTTTTGGTAATAGATGCACATTCCCATATGTAAATTCAGATGTATGATACACATCGGTACTC